AATATGTGCGCCTGCCACACCTTCGTAACTCCAAACACCCGGATTCGTTAGAGTCCCCCCTGTGATACTCCAACCACCCCATGAATTGGTTATTCCTAAACGAGTCATGAAGGGTATAACGAACATACCTTGTCTCCACATTGGATCAAGAACAGGATCAGAGGGATCAAAAACAGCTAATTCGTATAGAGCCATCGAACCGGCCCAACCAGCAACCAGGGCTGTATGCATTATATGGACAGAAATCAAACGGCCGGGATCATTCAATACGACCGTATGAACACGATACCAAGGCAAACCCATGGAAATACCCCCTTTTTTCAATTACGAAATAAACACTATGTAACTTTATTGCACTGTAAAAAAACTATACCCTGGAACTTACTTTTTTAGTGGATTATCTCGGGGAAAGGATTAATATTTGTTCTATTCTTTTAGTAAGAATGTCTTTTAATAATAATGGAACAATTTTGTTCGTATAAACAAAAAGAAGCAGATTTATTCTACACCCGATAAGTACCAATACGCAATGGTCAGGCGTTGATAGCATTTTATATGAGGAACTGCATCTAGATTTGTTCATCATCCAAAAGAAAAGACCTATTTGTAACAAATTTACTTTATTCATTCTGTCTTCCTTTTTTATGAACTTCTTTTTTTTAATCTATGGATAAAACGATAAAATATGATAAAAGATAAAAAATTATTAAGACAATAAACCTACTTTTACGTTTTCACATCAAAGTGAGATATAGTACTTAATTTTTCTTTCATTTAATGCCCATTGGTGTTCCACAAGTACCTTTTCGAAATCCTGGAGACGAAGATGCATCGTGGGTTGACGTATAGTGCGACTTGTCGGATATATTTGGTTATACGGTACTTCCCCGTTCTCTTCCCCAATTGAGATATCCTCCCTTTCGCCCAAGAAAGATTGATTGAATCATCAAAAATTTGGAGCGTGAAATGCAATGAAGAAAATTAGAAGAAAATGAAATCTATTTTTTAGGGGATATACAGATTAAAATTATAAATTAGAATAATTTATGGTTGCCTTGGTTCGAACAATAAAATGAAGTATCCAGGCTCCGTTTAGAAAAAACCAATTGATAATATATCTATGATTTCTACTTAAAATATCATATTCTATATATATTCTATTTAAAATTTATTAAAATTTATAAAATTTATTTATCTAATATTCTATTTCTAATATAAATAGAAATAAATAAATAGAAGTGATCTCAAACTGTTAATAAATTGAGTAATATGAAGAATGGATTGAATATTTAATATTTGGCGGGAGACATAAATAAATTGAAAAAAAAAGAAGTCGTAGCAAAAAGACGTAGTATTCGGGCATTTGGCCTATATATGCAAATCAAAACGGATCAGATCTTTACTCGGAGTAGAACAGAAACCTAAAAGAATTCAAGAAGACCATTCAGGAACAAGAAAATTACATCGTGATTTGGATTGAATTCCGATGAAAGAATACATCAATGAAAAGTTAGTCCGATAAGTTTAGTGAATTTTTTTTTCTTTATAATTTATATATAAATATAAATTATAAAGAAAAAAAAGAAAAAAACTCGAATCTACACATTGATTCTTTTTTTTTCGCGATTTGTATTGAACCGTATGCGTTAAAAGATGCATGTACGGTTACGAAAGGGATACAATTTTATCCCACTCAACCGACTTTATCGAGAAAGATTGCTTTTTTTAGGCCAAGAGGTTGATGACGAGATCTCGAATCAACTTATTGGTCTTATGATATATCTCAGTATAGAGGATGATACCCCGGATCTGTATTTGTTTATAAACTCTCCCGGCGGATGGGTAATACCTGGATTAGGTATTTATGATACTATGCAATTTGTACAACCAGACGTACAAACAATATGCATGGGATTAGCCGCTTCAATGGGATCTTTTATTCTGGTCGGAGGAGAAATTACCAAACGTCTAGCATTCCCTCACGCTTGGCGCCAATGAGTTTTTTATTTGATTTGAGAGAAAAAAGAAGACAAGACTATGCCTTCGCGATATATGAAATAGGAATATTAAGTAATAATAGCATGGCACTTAGAATTCGATAGGAAAAAGGAAAATTTTTTTTTCCAAAATTTTTAAATTATGTATCGAAAGAGTAGTATGAGATAAAGGGTATTTCCTATTTTATCTGATATATCAGGAGACCCATTTCAGCGTCACAAACTTTTTCGTTTTCACACCGAAAAACTCTTAACAATATATATATATATTATTCTGAAAGAATACGAAAAAAAATTATTTTTTTATTTGATATTTGAAAAAAAAAAGAAACTTTGGGATTGCTAAATAACAGACAAAATTAATATATAAAGCAACGGAACCATCGTAGTATTTTTTAACTACCCCAAAAGGAAGGGTGGTTATTGGATCATTTACCTATGTGAATATGATAGACCCTATGAATTTATTTTATATTTCTTCATTCTTCAATAGTAAAATAAAAAAGGTATATAAAGTGAATTCCATTGTAGGAGCCGTATGCAATGTGCAAAAGATGCCTGTCCGGTTGTTCAATTCTATCTTTTTATTTTTATTATATTTTTCTTTTCGCCTTTCATCGCGCGAGATAGAATAATAATTTATTATGTTATTTCATCAGGGTAATGATCCATCAACCTTCTACTTCTTTTTATGAGGCACGGACGGGAGAATTTATCTTGGAAACGGGAGAACTACTGAAGCTGCGCGAAACCCTCACAAAGGTTTATGTACAAAGAACGGGCAAACCCTTATGGGTTGTTTCCGAAGACATGGAAAGAGATGTTTTTATGTCAGCAACAGAAGCCCAAGCTCACGGACTTGTTGATCTTGTAGCGGTTGAATAAAAAAAAAGAAGGATTTCACGCAAGTATGCGATTTGATATTTTATTTTCTTACCAGGTTTAATACAATATTCTAAATATTCTATCAATACATTAATAAAAAATGATTCATAATTATCCGGTTAGGATCGATCTAAACCATCCCATTATGTATATGATTCAACATGCCAACTATTAAACAACTTATTAGAAACACACGACAGCCAATCAAAAATGTCACGAAATCCCCCGCTCTTGGAGGATGTCCTCAGCGACGAGGAACATGTACTAGGGTGTATGTGCGACTCGGTCAGATCATGGACTAGGCCAAAAGAAGAGAATTGATCCAGTATAAGTGATCTGTAACAGTGAATAGGATAGAATGGAAGAAGACCATTCACTATACGAAAAATGAAAATATATAAAAATCTAAAAAAGATATATCATACCCTTCTATTGTGGTATCAAATTAATTTATGGTTGAAATTAGTACAAATACAATCAATTACATTTTTAATTTAAGATAAGAAAGAATTCCCCATTGGTAGCAAATGGTATTCATTAAGCAGGGAAATCATATTTAAAAAGGAGAAAGATTATGCCCTTAACTCTTGACTCCTGCAAGAACGGACTAACAAGGTCAGCTACTCAGCTAATCTTCATAATTAAATAAAATACCGTTACTGTTATAGGTGGGTCTCGTTGTGAAAGACCTATTACTGGATAATGATGGGTAGAGCCAAAGAGTGTGAACTGTACAAGTTAACAATGCCATTGATTAAATGAAATGAGGGAGGAGGCTCCGGTGTATAGAGAGGACCTCACCGTTTAAGAAGCAACCATAGAAACGATGGAAACCACTATACCTATTTCTATTTACTACCTTTTTCTATATTTTTTGATACCCAGTATCAATACAATTTCTTATTCTTAATTTCGAGCTGAGAAGCCTATAAAAAAAAAAAAAATAAAAAATCGTGGTCGGGAAGGTTATAGCAGCAAAAGCCATTGGAGTTTTTATTTTATACATTGGAAGAATCCGTTTTGTTATTAATAGACTAGAAAAGGGAAGGGAAATAACTGAAAGAAAAGAAATCAATTAGTTATTCATCAAAATTTCATTTATTTATTCAATGACTAGAATTAAACGAGGATATATAGCTCGAAGACGTAGAACCAAAATTCGTTTATTTGCATCAAGTTTTCGAGGGGCTCGTTCAAGACTTTCTCGGACTATTACTCAACAGAAAATAAGAGCTTTGGTTTCGGCTCATCAAGATAGAGGTAGGCAAAAGAGAGATTTTCGTCGTTTGTGGATCACTCGGATAAATGCAGTAATCCGAGACAATAAACTATACTATAGTTATAGTAGATTAATGCACAATCTGTACAAGGAGCAGCTGCTCCTTAACCGTAAAATACTTGCACAAATAGCTATATTAAATAGGAATTGTATTTATATGATTTCCAATGAGATCTTAAAATAAGATAAGGAGATTGGAAGGAATCCAGTGTAATGTTTTAATAGAGTTCCTTGGCGAGTGAATTCGGGAAGGTAGAGTAGAAATTAGTATGATAAAATAGGATATAATATGATAAAGCCGTCACACTGAACAAACACGTTCAATAAAAAAAGATTTATTCTTCTTCCCAAATTATTTTTTTCTTACGACACAACACTAAAATCTTAATTTTCAAATTTTTTGAACAAAACGTCAATTCGCATTTGAAGTCGGATTGAAGTTTTAGTTTGATTCAATTGAAGAGCAAGCCTATTTATTTTTAATTCTAAGACCAGTAGTTATAGGAGTCGACTCGCTTCTTTCAAATTGTTTCTCATTATTAAGAAAAGGTAACAAAGATAAAATACGAGCTTGTTTTATAGCAATAGTAATTAATCGTTGTTGTTTTAAGGTCAATCTATTCACCCGCCTAGATAATATCTTTCCTTGTTCACTAATAAATCGACTAATTAAACTCATGTTTCTATAATCAATTCGATCCCCCGATTGTATCGGGGGCAAACGCCTACGAAAAGATCGCTTGGATTTAAGAAAGAGCCGCTTGGATTTATCCATGGTTTTTTTATTCCTTGTCCTGAAAATCCTAATTCTTTTTTGATCGGATCAGAAATGATTTTGAATTAAAAAAAAGGATTGCTTTGTTTATTTTATATTTAAATAAATATAGGATCTGTTATATATAATTTTTGTTAAATAATATATAATTTATAATTATTGTTATATATAATATATATGTCGTTTTTCGTCTTCCTTGGAAGGCAAGGCGAACGCGCGAGCGATTGGTTCGATCTATTTCTTTATCTCCCCGTGAATCGTATGTTTGTAACAAGAGGGACAGAATTTTCTCAATTCCAATCGACTAGGCGTATTATGTCGATTTTTTTGAGTAATATATCGGGAAATGCCCATTGATTCCTTATTAACGCGGTTTCGAACACAACTGGTACATTCCAAAAAAATCGTTACTCGAGCTTCTTTACCCCTGGCCATGAACCTCCTTTGTATTTTTGATTGACTCAACTTTTCTATTTTTCGATTTTTCGATCCGAAGCGAAGAAGAAAGGAAAGAAAAAAAAATAGAAGTTGCTACATTGAAATTGAAATCCAATTATGAAGGATTTCGTAGCAATCTATCAATATAGTAATAATAAGTAATATAATAATTTCTAACTCTATATTTATAATTTATAATCAATGTACAATATTTAATTTTTCATTGAATTATTTTGTATGATATTGTTGCCACAGATATTCCATTTTCTTTCTCGATCTATTATTAATTTCATTTTGGTCCTGGAACCCCGAGTTCTTAGTTTCACTGAGGTGAATCCGCTTTTATTCTTTATCTAATTTATTTTCATTTTAAAAAAGAAGAGTAAGGGGAGGGATTAGTCACAGATATTTGATTTTAGCTCTAATTTTCTTCACCCCCTTCCCATCTCACTTACTATAATGAAAAAAAAGGGAATATTAAGGCATCCGGAAATAAACGATTGATCTCTATCAATAAACCTGCTAAAGAACCAAACCATAGAGTACTTACTACCGGTGCGACGGAAAGATATGTTTTTAGATCTCGCATTTAAAACCCCCTTTTCTTTATTTTTGTAATTTTATTCTAATTTGTAATACATAACATAATAGTAATACATATATGACCGAATGTGTCTATGTAGTTAATGACTGACACTTGTATGTCTACGCAGAATCCCTAATACAAATTGAAATGTACAACAATTAAGTAAATATTCCTTTTCTTAAAACAAAAAAAAAGTCCCTTTCTGTCTGAGAATTCCCGAAAAATATTAATTTTTTTGTTACGCTGGGTTTCATATTTCTTCAGTATAAGATAAGTCTATTATTATATGTTATATATAATGAAATTAGACTAAAAAAAATAAAGAAGAAATGACAAGTTGGTATATCAATGAAAGAAATAAAGATGTGGAAAAGAAGACAGGGATTCTCTACAATGACACTGTAGACCAATTGAAAAGGGATGTAGCGCAGCTCGGTAGCGCGTTTGTTTTGGGTACAAAATGTCACGGGTTCAAATCCTGTCATCCCTACCTATTGCTTATCTTATGAGCAGAAACGCGAGGTCAATTGATATTAATTAAAATTGGACATACATAATCAACCTTTCATTTTATTATTTATGATAGTATATATATCCGACGGGTTGGGTAACAAACTATTTATTGTAATAATAACGCGCTCTTAGTTCAGTTCGGTAGAACGTGGGTCTCCAAAACCCGATGTCGTAGGTTCAAATCCTACAGAGCGTGATTAGATTCTTGTTATTTGGTAGGTCGAAAATAAAACTGAAAAAATTGAACAGAAATTTGAAATTGACCTCCTGGAGATTAAAACAAGTAGGAGGTCAATCAAAAAAAAAGAGATGTTAATTAATCAAAGGTCCAATTGATCACCACGTCTGTATTGTAAATATGCAGTTACGAATAATCCAGCCAAAGTAATAGGAATTAGACCTAAGACGATTCCAAATAGAAAAACTTCAATCATTTCAATTTCTTTGAAAGGTGAAAAGGAGAGGTAATGTTTATCCTTAAATATTAATGGGAATTACCCATGAATCTCAACGACCAAGAATTGAAAATTGACGTGGTAAGGAACTATAGAATATATGAACTACCACAGAAGAATTTTGTTATGAATTGTTCATTCAATTAATTTCAAATAAGTCGTATCTTGTTCAAACCGATAAATAGAGCCGAAGTTATAGTCAAAGCTGCTAGTAGAAAACCGAAATAACTAGTTATAGTAGACATGAAGAGACTAAATGAAATATGTTCTTTTTATACATATGTTTATAAAGCACTTCCCTAAATTTCAAGATACGAGGATAAACAAAAATACCAATTGAAAGTTTTTGATTCATCAATTATTATAATTATAAACGGCGGTCCTAACAAAAGTAGAGTAACATAGTTAAGAAATCAATTCATCATTTGTCACATCTATCCATCTCGAAATTTCGAATCAACAGATTCATGGAGCAACTCTTGAGTTGAGTAAACTAATAACCAAGATCTAATAGATCTTAATACTAAATACTAATATATATTAGTATATATAGAATATTCTTAATATATTTT